TCCTAATAATAAGGATACTAATAATTCTAATAAAAGAGACGAAGTAGCTTTGATACGATATTCGCAACAATCTGATTTTCGTCGAGACATAATCAAAGGTTCAATGCGAGCCCAAAGATGTAAAACAGTTATTTGGGAACTTTTTCAAGCAAATGCACATTCTCCGCTTTTTTTGGACAGAATAGACAAATCACACCCTTTTTTTTTTGATATCTCCGAACTGATAAAACTCATTTTTAGAAATTGTATAGGAAAGGGAGCAGAATTCAAAATTTCAGATTATACAGAAGAAGAAATAAAAGAAAGGGAAAAAAAGGAAAAGGACAAAAAAGAAGAGAACAAAAGAAAAGAGAAAGCGCGGATAGAAGTAGCAGAAGCCTGGGATACCATTCCATTTGCTCAAGTAATAAGAGGTTCCATGTTAATAACTCAATCGATTCTTAGAAAATATATTATATTACCGTCATTGATAATAGCTAAAAATATTGGCCGTATGCTATTATTACAATTTCCTGAGTGGTCTGAGGATTTAAATGAATGGAATAAAGAAATGCATGTTAAATGCACCTATAATGGTGTTCAATTATCAGAAACAGAATTTCCGAAAAATTGGTTAATAGACGGTATTCAAATAAAGATGCTATTTCCTTTCTGTCTGAAACCCTGGCACAGATCTAAGCCACGGTCCTCTCATATAGATCGAATCAAAAAGAAAGGACAAAAAGATGATTTTTTTTTTTTAACGGTTTGGGGAATGGAAGCTGAACTTCCTTTTGGTTCTCCCCAAAAACGGCCTTCCTTTTTTGAACCCATTTTTAAGAAACTCGAAAAAAAAATTGGAAAATTGAAAAAAAAGTATTTTATATTTCTAAAAGTTTTAAAAGAAAGAACAAAATTTCTAAATATCTCAAAAAAAACAAAAAAATGGATTATCAAGGGCATTCCGTTTTTAAAAAAAATAAAAAAAAAACTCTCAAAAGGAAATTCAATTCTATTATTTAGATTGAGAGAAATATATAAATCAAGCGAAACTAAAAAAAAAAAAGAAAAAGATTCTATAACCCGCAATCATATAATTCATAAATCCTTTAGTCGAATTCAATCTACATATTGGACAAATTTTTTACTGACAGAAAAAAAAATGAAAGATCTGACTGATAGAACAAGCACAATCAGAAATCAAATAAAAAGAAAAAATAAAAAAAAAGTGACTCCAGAAATAAATGATAGTCCTAATAAAACAAGTTATAATGCTAAAAGATTCGAATCACCAAATTGGCAAATATTAAAAAGAAGAAATACTCGATTAATCCGTAAATTACATTATTTTATAAAATTTTTCACTGAAAGGATATACGCAGATATCCTTCTATCTATTATTAATATTCCCAGAATTAATATACAACTTTTTGTTGAATCAACAAAAAAAATGATTGATAAATCCATTTACAATAATAAAAAAAATAAAAAAAGAATTAATAAAACAAATCAAAATAAAATGAATTTTATTTCGACTATAAAAAAGTCACTTTATAATATTAGTAATAAGAATTCACAGAATTTTTTTGACTTATCCTCCTTGTCACAAGCATATGTATTTTACAAAATATCACAAACACAAGTTCTTAACTTGTATAAGTTAAGATCTATTCTTCAATATCACGGAACGTCTTTTTTTCTTAAGACTTCAATAAAAGATTATTTTGGAAAACAAGGAATAATTCATTATGAATTAAGACATAAGAAACTTCGGAATTCTGGAATAAATCAATGGAAAAACTGGTTAAGAGGTCATTATCAATACCATTTATCTCAGATTAGATGGTCTAGATTAATAGCAGCAAAATGGAAAAATAGAATCAATAAATGTCGTACAATTCAAAATCAAGATTTAAACAAAGAGAATTCATATGAAAAAGACCTATTAATTCATTACAAAAAACAAAACGATTACGAAGTATATTCATTACCAAATCAAAATGAGAATTTTCAAAAATACTATAGATATAATCTTTTATCTTATAGATCTATTAATTATGAAAATAAGAGGGACCCATATATTTATGGATCACCATTCCAAGTAAATAAGAATCGAGAGAGTTTTTATAATTACAACACACATAAACATAAGGGCAAATTTTTTGATATACTAGGGGATATCCCTATCAAAAATTATTTAGGAAAAAGTGATATTATGTATATGGAAAAAAATCCGGATCGAAAATATTTTGATTGGAAAATTCTTCATTTTTGTCTTAAAAAGAAAATCGATATTGAGGCCTGGATCAAGATCGATACCAACAAGAATAAAAATACTAAAACCGGGACTAATAATTATCAAATAATTGATAAAATTGATAAAAAAGATCTTTTTTATCTTACGATTCCTCAGGATCAAGAAATCAATTCACCCAATCAAAAAAAAAGATTTTTTGATTGGATGGGAATGAATGAAGAAATACTAAGTCGTCCTATATCGAATCTGAAACTTTGGTTCTTC